CGAATGCCCTCGTTTAAAAGAATATTTTTGGTATAGAAAGTCTCAAATTCTGGATCTTCCGCTGCACGGATTTCCTGGGAAACGAAGTCATAGGCACGTAGGTTCAGAGCCAGGCCAACTACGCCAATAGCACTCATCCATAAACCCGTAACGGGTACAAATAGCATAAAGAAATGTAACCAACGTTTATTGGAAAAAGCAACACCAAAGATTTGGGACCAAAAGCGGTTAGCAGTGACCATTGAATAGGTTTCTTCAGCTTGAGTTGGGTTAAAAGCGCGGAAGGTATTTGCACCATCACCATCTTCGAATAGAGTGTTTTCTACGGTAGCCCCATGAATAGCGCATAGCAGAGCCGCGCCTAATACTCCGGCAACTCCCATCATATGAAATGGGTTCAACGTCCAATTATGAAATCCTTGGAAGAAAAGGATGAATCGAAATATAGCTGCTACGCCAAAACTCGGCGCAAAGAACCAACCAGATTGTCCTAGTGGATAAATAAGGAATACGGAAACAAAAACTGCGATTGGACCAGAGAATGAAATTGCATTATATGGCCTCAATTGAACAGACCGAGCAAGTTCAAATTGACGTAACATGAAACCAATTAGTGCAAAAGCCCCGTGTAGAGCGACAAAAGTCCACAGACCACCCAATTGACACCAACGAGTAAAATCCCCTTGTGCTTCTGGGCCCCATAGTAGCAACAAAGAGTGCGCTAAACTATTGGCAGGGGTGGAAACCGCCGCGGTTAAGAAATTACAACCTTCCAAATAGGAACTAGCCAATCCATGGGTATACCAAGAAGTTACAAAAGTAGTTCCTGTAAACCAACCTCCTAAAGCGAAATAAGCACAAGGAAAGAGCAATAGGCCGGACCATCCTACAAAAACGAAACGGTCTCTTCGTAACCAGTCGTCCATAATATCAAACAGATCATTTTCTTCTTTAGTAACTCTACCAAGGGCTATAGTCATACTGATCCTCCTATTCAATTACTTCAACCATTTCCGAGCACCTCCTATTACTTCCAGGGCATACGATAGTTTGATTATCTATGGACGATTTCTTTCTCGCTCAATGCCCTTTTTCAATGGTCTCGAAGATATAAATTTTGCATTTTTATCTATGGGGCTACAACCGAGGTCGTGGTAAATCCATGAATTTCATTCTATTAATTTTTCTTATACTATAGAAATAAAGAAATAAACATTTGAATTCAGCATTATTCCATAATTCCTATTTCAAAGCCTATCTTTTAAGAGAAAAATAAGCCCTCTTTTCTCATTCGCTTTTTTTGCATGGGTGAAAGAACAAAAATAGGATTCGAAAAAAAAAGAAAGATATTGAAAAGAAAAATTTACTTTTGAAACCCCTTTTTAACTTTTGAAACCCCTTTTTATGTGTAACGGAAAAGAGTTGCGATTTCTTCTTATTCCTATAGAACGTCTAGTAACAAGAATATGAAATCGTAAATAGCGAAAAATTCTTGCCTTGCGCGATCTAAGTCTAAGGAAATACAAAAAATCCGCTTATACACCAATTTCATCCACATCAAATTTATATATCAGAATAGCGGATAGAGGCATCATTCAAGGGGTCAGGTCTACTTACTTTATCTTTCTTTCCAATTTTATGGTAGGTTTGATAAGAACCTTTTTTGCTTTGTGGATAAATAATTGAAAAAAAATAGTTTTTTTATAACCTGCTTGTTTTATTCTAATAAATCCTATATGGAACTGCCCGCTGAAGAGAAAATATATCTGATTGTCTCTCAGCCTATATCGAATTTTAGAAAGAAAAAACAAGAATTTTCTTCTTTTTTTTATTAACATTAAGAAAAAAGAATATAACTAAAATGGAATTGGCAATATAATTTTTATGCACTTTTGAAATGAAAGAAAAAGAAAGGGTTTTTGCAATCGTTATTTCTTTTTCTTTCATATCACGAAAACCTTTCGATTTGGAATGGGGAGAGATGGCTGAGTGGACTAAAGCGGCGGATTGCTAATCCGTTGTACAATTTTTTTGTACCGAGGGTTCGAATCCCTCTCTTTCCGCCCCCTCGGATCGTTTGGGACTTTTGAATTGTAAGGAATTCTGACCCCCGGATTTTCTCATAGATAAATGTATGAAAAAAATCCAATTTGTAATAAAAAATTCCCAAAAATTTTGGATTTTTACTCTTCACGCCCAGGATTACGTCCTGGGTCATTAGATAAGAATCCAAAGATAAAGAGGGAAATAAAGAATATCACTACTGTATAAACAAAAAGTTTGAGAGTAAGCATTACATAATCTCCAAGATTTTTTTTAAGGAATAGATTACCTGTTTTTCCTTACCACACAGGTCCACTAGGATGGTTTTTTTTATTTTGACACCTAAAAATGCAAAAAAAATTATTAAAAAAAAATTGCAAGAATTGCTTTATAATAAGCACTCTTATCAATATAAAAAATTCGCTTAAGTATTGTGTGGGTACCTAAAGGTACCTGCTCAACCTAGGTGCAGGGGGTAGAAAGGCGGATCCAAATTTTTTGTTGCAGCTATACATTCAATGTAGAAGAATTCGAATTTTAGAATCGAAGGTTCATAATATAAGACTTCTCGGCTCTTATTCATTTTTGGAATTTTTTTGGAATGAATACATCATTCAATTTGGCAGACAGAATAGTAAAGATTTCATCGAAAACTTACAGCAGCTTGCCAAACAAACGCTAAGAGAAAAAAGAGTACAGGTATGACAGGCATAACATCCACGATTGGGTTGAAAATGGCATAAGCTTCGGGTAATTTGGCGAAGAAAAAACTAGTCGGATAAAGAACAGAATTAAAACAGATACAGGTTAAACTAAGTATATTAGGCATAACAAGCATTTCGTTCTTGTAGAGTAGATAATTGGATTTTGATTGAGTTATTTTTCTAAGGGAAAAAAAAAGGAAAAGAAAAGGTGAATTCAAAATCCTTTTTTCTTCGAACTTTCCCAAACAAAAAATACCTCCTTGTATTCGCATTCTCAAATGAGAATGGAAGAAATTCGACTTTCATATAATATCTTAATAGAATTCCATATAATGATCAATGCATTTTTTGAATTCTATATTATCCGCATGTCTAGAATCCTAGCAATAAAATATTCCTCATTTTTTAGGTAATTGAAGTGGCATTGACGAATAATATATAAAAATAATACTGTTTATTAGTGTCGCATAAAACGAAATGAAATGGGGCGTGGCCAAGCGGTAAGGCAGCGGGTTTTGGTCCCGTTACTCGGAGGTTCGAATCCTTCCGTCCCAGATTTTATCTGATTCTTTCTCAGAAAACAAAATCAAGTGTCAAGTCCAGTCAAATTGAATATCTTTATTTTCATAAAAAATTTATGTCTTTTAAATTTTGAACTTCTTAGATAAACTTTATGCTCCGTATCCAGGAAGTGGGAATTCTTACAGGATAGGATACATTTGACACCCAGTGTGAAAGAAAAGAAGTACTCCCTAAGATAAGTAAAAAAAAGAGGGGGGGTATCCTAATTCTAAGTTTCATGGCCAGATTAAAGAGGAGGATGTTTTTAGCTTCAGCACAAGTCTTAAAACGTTTGACCAAGATCGGCGCGATAAAAAAGAAAAGAGGTTCTATTCTATGGATAGGGACTCAATTTTTCTATTTTAGGTATTATATGATTTGTAAATATCCATTTCTAAATTAATGGAATGTGAAGATTAGAGAAAAATTCATATATTCTGTCTACTCGACTTTCGAATTGATTGAAAAAAAAATTAATGAGGTAAAACACTGTATAAAAAGTGATACCTATCCCTTTATGATAAAGATAGATTTTTTTATTATTTAGTAAAAAAGAAGGGTCCTTCTTTTTCTTTGGTTAAGCAAAAACGATCTTGATCTGTGATTCTTTAAATACCCAGAATGATCCATTCTGGTAAGGTTAAGGTAAGAACTGCTCGTTGGATAGAGTAGACTGGATTCAGAAAAATCAGACTTTTCTTAGAAGTATGATATGAGAGCTTTATAATTACCAAAAAACTACCAATCTTTTCATTGGCATAGTTTATTTGGTTAATAGTTAATTGTTTTTTTACATAAAAATATATTAATTAATTAAATTAATTCAACTTTTTGGAGGTTGCTAGTTTATTTGTTGGGGAAGAGTCGATTCTTCTCATTTCAGGATTGATCATCTCAAGTTCTCTGTTGAGAATAAAAAAGAAATAATAAATAAGTCTTAAGCAAACTTTTTTCTTCCTCTTTTTCGAACTATGTTTCATTCATATGATAGAATATGCGTTTAAATAAATTAGATCTTTGCAGAGTCTTCTACAATAAATACTTATTTCTTTTATCCGAATTTCCCCATAGAGAGCAAGTTTGAATTAGTATAAAAAAGCAATGACTATTCATGATTCCACCCATATTGGATTAATTCGCGATACCATTTTTTTGCAATGAAATTAGAGGAATGAATGTTATGGTAAAACTTCGTTTAAAACGATGTGGTAGAAAGCAACGTGCGACTTGAAGGACACGATCAATTATGGATTTTGCTATCCATCATTTTCCATAGTAACGAAAATGCCCTTGGCTCGACATAGTCTGTTCTATTCGTCCCGAATCAATTTGTGCTGGGTTGTTTGTAAGTAAATAGTACACGATGGAGCTCGAGAGGACAGAATTTTTTTTATCAAGGGAAAGAATCTAGGGTTAGTGAAAACTAATAAATTGGGCCAACTTTGTCAGTCTATCCTTAATATAGAAATGGAAGGTTAAAATAAGAAAAAAGAAAGGGTATGTTGCTACTCTTTTGAAAGAAAAAAGAATAGGAATTCCCGAAGTAATGTCTAAACCTAAGGATTTCACAAATCAAAGATAAAGGATTCTGGAACAAGTAAACACGATTTTCAACCGTCTCAACAATAGAATTAGATCAGAATAAGGAATAAAAGTCCATTTGTTCGAGATGAGATAAAGAAAAGAGTTTAGAGACGACTCAAAAAATTTTGAAGGATTTTTCTTTTGAAGTCTGTCAGTCAAAATTAGCCAACTTGAGTCATGAGTATAAATGAAATTTGTTTTTTCTTTTCTGTAAGGAAATTTATACAAGTCATAATTGAAATTTCTATTCACTTGTATTATAGACAGAAATTCGAATCATTTTCTCGAGCCGTATGAGGAGAAAACCTCCTATACGTTTCTAGGGGGGGCTTTGTTTATCTACATCTATCCCAATAAGCTATCTATCGAATCGTTGCAATTGATGTTCGATCTCGAAGAGAAGGAAGAGATCTTCGAAAAGTGGGTTTTTATGATCCGATAAAGAATCAAACTTGTTTAAATGTTCCGGCTATTCTCTATTTCCTTGAAAAGGGTGCTCAACCTACAAGAACTGTTTATGATATTTTAAAGAAGGCAGAAATCCTTAAAGATAAAGAAAGAACTTGGAGTTAATTGAAAAACTAAATGAATAAAAAAGCAGGAGAGGGTCGCTAGTACCCCTTAATTATTTAGACACAATTTGCCTCTTTCTTAGTCCTATTTTTTTGCTGCATTTATGTCGTGCTAATCCAACAAAAGTCCTTTTTTTATTTCCTTTTTGTATCTAATGGGTTTTCTTACCGTTGTATTTCCATTGACAAAGGTCTATTGAACAAATAGAATTTGTAGATAGACAGGTCTCTTTATCGTCACTCCATATTAGGTATTTCTGTCTACACTTCGCTCAAATGATAGGGTTGCCCCTCTTGCTTGTACTCTCATATCTTGCATGTACTCTCATACAAGATTTTTTTATTCATACAAGATATTTTGATTTAAAGAAATCAAAAAAAAATTACTAAAAAAAAAAAAAAAAAGAAAATTTTGCCATTGTGATTGGGGCCGTTCCTTTTTTACCCCTAGTGAAATTTAACCGGATCTATTCATTTTGGTATTTGAGTTTTTTTCTTTTAATGGGTCATAAAGTCTTTCTTTTGATGTCTTGCTAATTCAATGTTTTGACAGGAGCGTCCGGTGTAATTCCATCGATTTTTGGATTTCGATCGTATCTAAGATCCTATTTTATCTGGGTTGCTAACTCAATGGTAGAGTACTCGGCTTTTAAGTGCGACTATGATCTTTTACACATTTGGATGAAGCAACAAATTCGTCCAGACTCTTGGTAGAGTCTAGAAGACCACGACTGATCCTCAAAGGTAATGAATGGAAAAAATAGCATGTCGTAATAAAATCAATTTCTTTTTTTTGAATAAAAAAATTCCGATTTTCTGGGTCTAGTGAATAAATGGATAGAGCCTCGCTCTAATTCTGGTAAAATAAAAAGAAACGAGCTTAACTTCTTAATTGGAAGGATTCCTCGATCTAATTAGACGTTAAAAATAGATTAGTGCCTGATGTGGGGAAAGGTTAGGTTTTCCTATAAGTGGACCCTTGCCTTTTTTTAGAAATCCTAATTATTCTTGATTATGGATTGAAAAGGGAATGTTATGAATTGAATGTGTAAAACAAGCAGTATATTGATAAAGAGGTTGTATTCCAAAGTCAAAAGAGCGATTGGCCTGCAAAAATAAAAGATTTGTTCTTTTTTGGTAATTAGAACAAACATAAACTAATTAGATAGAAAAAGGGCGGAAAAAGATCTATGGATTAGACTCTCTTTCTTTCCAGGGTTTGTATTATGCAACACCCTGTTCTGACCATATTGCACTATGTATCAAAATTTGATAAACCGAGAAATACTTTTTTTTCTCTTATTCAAGTAGAAATACAAATGGAAAAATTCGAAGGGTATTCAGAAAAACGGAAATCTCGTCAACAATACTTCGTCTACCCACTTCTATTTCAGGAATATATTTATGCATTTGCCCATAATTATGGATTAAATGGTTCCGAATCCGTGGGAATTTTTGGTTGTAATAACAAGAAATTTAGTTCACTACTTGTGAAACGTTTAATTATTCGAATGTATCAACAGAATTTTTGGATTAATTCGGTTAATCATCCTAACCAAGATCAATTGTTGGATCACAGCAATTATTTTTATTCTGAGTTTTATTCTCAGATTCTATCTGAGGGGTTTGCGATCGTTGTAGAAATCCCATTCTCGCTAGGACAACTATCTTGTCCGGAAGAAAAAGAAATACCAAAGTTTCAAAATTTACAATCTATTCATTCACTATTTCCCTTTTTAGAAGACAAATTTTTGCATTTACATTATCTATCACATATAGAAATACCCTATCCTATCCATTTGGAAATCTTGCTTCAACTCCTTGAATACCGGATTCAAGATGTTTCGTCTTTGCATTTATTGCGATTCTTTCTCAACTATTATTCGAATTGGAATAGTCTTATTACTTCAATGAAATCCATTTTTCTTTTTTCAAAAGAAAATAAAAGACTATTTCGATTCCTATATAACTCTTATGTATCAGAATATGAATTTTTCTTGTTGTTTCTTCGTAAACAATCTTCTTGCTTACGATTA